GCTAAAGCTTGAAGAATTCCCAAAGGCCCGGCGTATTCAGGGCCAATACGTTGTTGTATCCCCGCAGATATTTCTCTTTCTAACCAAACAATTACTAGTACACCTATTGTGATTCCTAATACAGGAGTAAAAATAGGGACAAGCATCCATATGATCTCATATACCTCTTTTAAGGATTCCAATCTAAAAAAAGAATTGATAGCTTGTACTTCTGTTGTATCTATTATCATTTTAACGATCAACTTCTCCCATAATGATATCTATGCTACCTAGTATTGTCATAATATCAGCCAATTTCATTCTTTTAACTAATTGAGGAAGGATTTGCAAATTGATAAAACCCGGTGGTCGGATTTTCCATCTCCAAGGAAAAACACCCTTATCTCCTATCAGAAAAATTCCTAATTCTCCTTTTGGGGCTTCGACTCTCACATAAAGTTCTTGTTTTGACAATTCAAAAGTAGGAGAAGGTTTTTTACTGATAAATCGATAGTCAAAATCATTCCATTCGGGATCCCATACTTTATCAAAGCGCCGGATTTCTAAATTCTCATAGGGCCCCCCCGGAATTCCTTCTAAAGCCTGTTGAATAATTTTTATTGATTCTGTCATTTCACCGATTCGTACTAAATAACGAGCTAATGAATCCCCTTCCTTTTGCCATTGAACTCCCCAATCAAATTCATCGTAAGACTCATAATGATCAACCTTTCGAAGATCCCATTGTATTCCGGAAGCTCGTAGCATTGGTCCCGATAAACCCCAATTAATTGCCTCCTCTCCGCCAATAATGCCTACTCCCTCAACTCGCTCTAAAAAAATAGGATTCCGTGTAATAAGCCTTTGATATTCAGTAACTCTTGTTAAAAAATAATCACAAAAATCCAAGCATTTATCTACCCAGCCATAAGGTAAATCAGCAGCGACTCCTCCAATACGAAAATAATTATGCATCATTCGCATACCGGTAGCAGCTTCGAATAGGTCATATATCAATTCTCTTTCTCTAAAAATATAGAAGAAGGGGGTCTGTGCGCCAATATCTGCCATAAAAGGGCCAAGCCATAACAAATGCGAAGCTATACGACTTAACTCTAACATAATGACTCTGATATAGCTGGCCCTTTTAGGCACTTGAATATTGCCTAACTGCTCTGGTGCATTTACAGTTATTGCTTCAGTGAACATAGTAGCTAAATAATCCCAACGTGTTACATACGGTAAATATTGTATAATTGTTCGGTTTTCCGCAATTTTTTCCATTCCTCTATGTAAATAACCCAATATCGGTTCACAGTCAATAACATCTTCACCATCTAGAGTAACAATGAGTCGAAGAACACCGTGCATTGATGGGTGCTGAGGGCCCATATTGACTATCATAAGGTCATTTCGTGTAGCTGGTGCAGTCATAAGTTTTTCCCGATTCATTCTTCCATGAATTGCTGAAAGCGAAAAGAGGTTCATCAAAATTTAAGCGAAAATTCAAAACGACTATTCAAATTAATGATTTTTTGTTTCTCGAATCTCCAACTGTCCGATTAATTCTTTATAACGTACTCTATTTTTTTTTGACAAATAGGCGAGCAGCCGTTGACGTTTTCCTAGAATTTTACGTAGACCTCTCTGAGATAAATAGTCTTTTTTGTGCAATTCCAAATGTGAAGTAAGTCTCCGTATCCTATTGGTGAAACTAACTACTTGAAATTCAACAGACCCCTTGTTGTCTTCGTTTTCCTCTTTCAAAATAATTGCACTGAATGGATTTTTTATCATAAAAAAGCTCCTTCTACCCTTTAATTTACATATAAAATATTTTATTTGATCAGTAATAATAATATTAGTCATTTTAATGTAGTAATTAGTATACACAAGAATTTTAATTTTAGTTGGACAGGGATAAAAAAGTAGATGGTACGTTTTTACACTTACAACGTCAAATAATTTAGACCGAAAATTCGGAATATTCCATGTATTCGTTTATTTTATAGATTTTATCCAAACAAATTAATACGTCATTGACTTAGTATTAAATAAAAAAAGATCTAATATTAGACTGGGACGTAAGACAGGGCATATGTGCATCTGTTTGCTTTTCTATATGGTACAGAATATATAGGAAAAATGTACCATCAACCAATTTTTAATTGTGGATATATTCTTAACAAACTAAAACGGCTTCCATTATTGGTATTAAACCAATATCTATTCATACAAGCTAAGTCTTCTAATCGATAATTAGGCCAAAGAAATAACTTTAATTTAATTAATTCATTTTTATCTCTATCAAGATGCTTTTTTTGATCCAAAAAAGGATTCCTGTTTTTTATGTTCTTTTTGTTACAAAATACTCGATTTTTATCCACACTATTTATATTTTTTGAGTTGAAAGAAATTAGAATTCTCAATTCTCTACGACGTCTAGATGATAAAATCTTTTCAGGAACGATAAAATCATAATGTTTTTTGTCTCTCTTTCGAATTATTATTTGATATCTTGAGATAGATTCATCCAATTTATTTTTATTGATATATCTTTGTTCTCGATATCTTTGAGGAGTTTGGTACTTACTTTTATGAACCAACGATATACTTACGGTTTGATATATAATAAAGTATCCGTCGTTTTTTACAGACAAACGAATGGGATCGATAAAAAATATCCCCTTTTTATTCAATTCTATAGGAGTCAATTTTTTTCGAATCACCATTATATCCAGATTTATTTCTTTCCTTTGAATAGACGATATAGTAGTATCTCTTGGATTTATCAGTCCAAGCAAGTAACAATATATCTTGATATTATTGATCATTCTTTCAGTTAAATTCGGAATTAAACCATCGTCTATTATCCATTGAAAAAGCAAATAGTGTTTCCGTAAGAAAATTATTTCTGGTCTCATCTTTTTTCGGATCTTATATTGTTTTTTCATTTTATCTTGGTTTTGTGAATATGATCCAAGGCCTCTTCGGCCCGCGGGTTTTTTTTCTTCTTGATTTCGATTCATTAATTCAGAATATCTTTTTTCATTCGATGGTCTAAAAAAATGGAATTTTTTCTTTTCATTGATGTTTTTCTTTTTATTTAAATTTAAAAGAAGTAATTTGCTTGGTATAATCCATGGTTTTATTTTGTATACATTATAAAGTGGCACAAATTCTGGGAAGAACGTAAGTTTCATATTTGTCGATATTGAGTTTAGGATTTCTTCATTCATTTCCATCCAATAAAAAAAGAGTTTCTTGTCATTGATTGGATTTATTTCTAAATTTTGATGAATCATCAGATAAAAAATATTGTTTTTATCCATTTTCTCAATTTTTTGGTAATTCTTACTTCCAAGCTTAGTATTTATATTACTGCTATAATCCATTTTGGTCCAGGCCTCAATATCTATTTTTTGTCTTAGAAAAAAATTGAGAATTGTCCAATCAAAATATTTTCTATCTGGATTTTTTTGCATATACATAATATCGACCTTTTCTAGATAATGATTGATAGGAATTTCCTCCAGGCTTTCAAATAAATTTTGTTTATAATTGTTGTAATTAAAAGTAATTTTTTGGTTGTTATTTAATTCTGATGGTGATCCATAAATAATATATGAGGACTTCTTAATTTCAGAATTAATAGATTTATATGATAAAAGATTATATATATAGTATTTTTGAAAATTATATTTTTGGTTTGGTAATGGATATACTTTAAAATCCTTTTGTTTTTTGTGATAAAGTAATCGATCTTTTTCATACGAATTCCATTTTGTTAAATCTTTATTTTGGGTAATACCACCTTCATTTACTGTAGTTCGCCATTTTTGTGGTATTAATTCAAACCATCTAATCTGAGATAAATTGTATTGATAATGACCTCTTAACCAGTTTTTCCATTGATTCGTTTCAGAACTTGAAAGTTTTGTATGTCTTAATTCGGAATGAAATATTCCTTGTGTTACAAAATAATTTTTTATTGCAGTCTTAAGAAAAACGGGAGTTACATGATACTCAAAAATAGATCTTAACTTATACAAATTAATAACTTGGGTTTGTGATAATTTGTAAAATACATATGCTTGTGATAAAGAGGATAAGTCAAAAAAAAGATGTGAATTCCTCTTACTATTCTTAATATTGTAAAGTTCACTTTTTATAGTCGAAATAAAGTTAATTTCTTTTTTGTTTTTTATTTCTTGGTTTGTTTTATTATTGTAAATGTATTTATCAAAACAAAAATTTCTTGATTCAAGAACTAGTTGTGTAGGAATTCTGGCAATATGAATGATACATAGAAAGATATCGATGTATATTCTTTTAATGAAAATTTTTATAAACAAATCTAATTTATAGATTAATCGATTTCTTCTTTTTTTTTTTTTTAATATTTTACAAAAAATTTTTGGTGATTTTTCTTTTCCATTATAACTATAACTTGTTTTGTTAGGACTACTTCTTTTCTTGGCGTTGCTGTTTTTTTCTTTTGTAAGACTCTTTGTTTTCTTTCTGATTGTGCTTGTTTTATCAGCCAGATTTTTAATTTTTTTTTCTCTCAGTGAATAATTTGTATTATCTGTAGATTTAATTTTTCTAAACGAGTCGTGAATTATCTGATTCCTAATTATATAATCTTTTTTTTGTTTAGTTTCGCCGGATTCATACACCTTTCTCAATATAAATAATCGAGTTGGATGTACTTTTAAGAGTTCTTTTTTTTTTTTTTTTATAAACAGAAATAAAACGTTTTTGATAACCACCCCTTTTGGTTCTTTTGAATCTTGTAGAAAATTTTTTGTTCTTTCTTTTAAAACGCTTAGAACTCGAAAAAGATTATTTTTCGTTTTTCGAATTTTTTTTTTAAGTTCTTTAAAAATAGGCTTAAAAAAGGAAGTTTTGGGGGGGACAGAACCAAAGGGAAGGGTAGTTTGCATTCCCCAAGCCGTTAAAAAAGAAAACGTTTGTTGTTCTTTCTTTAGATCTTTATAAGAAGAAAAATAGGGCCTCAA